CTATAAATTCAATTAATTCGAATCTGATAACTCAATAAATTTAGATTTGGTTATGACCCAAAAAGGAAAAGGGATGAATAATGATTATACAATTGAATGAAATGCATTCATGGTATGATTCATAAATTTATAATAGGGTAGATGGATGATAAGAGAGGTTGTTTATAAATATGGAATTGGAAGGACTCACTATTCATTCGGTTTCTGGTCAATAATAGGATTATATAGGAGAGATGGCCGAGTGGTTGAAGGCGTAGCACTATGTAGGCTTTTTGTTTACCGAGGGTTCGAATCCCTCTCTTTCCGTTTCTGTTAATTCACCAGTGTTACCAACTACAATATATCAAATCAAATAAAAATGAATATCATTATTTGATAGAAAATTATGATTCCTAATTACATTACTGTGGTATGGGTACGTAAAATAAAAATATCGTGGAAAGAGAAAAAAAAAAAAAATGATACTGCGTATCAATTTGTAATACGTGAATAACAAAATACGGATTAAGGCCCTTAGATCTATTTCCTTCATCGAAAAAGGGACAGAATTGTCTGAACCCCTTTCCTTGTTATGTTCGTTAGATTCAAGTCTGACGAGAATAATATTCTACGACTAACAACTCATTTATTTTTAAACCGATCCATTTACTATCTATTATTTGATTTACTAAGCCTTTATATTGGAATGAGTCAATAGTCAAATGGTTTGGCACTCCTTCTTGAGGGGATGAAGCAATATAATTTTGAATCAGAGCTTTTGATCTTTGTTTATCCTTCGTAGTAATAATATCTCGGGGTTTGCAACGATAACTTGGTATATCCACTATATGACCATTAACTAAAATATGTCTATGGTTAACTAATTGCCTGGCTCCGGGAATGGTCGAAGCCATACCCAATCGAAAAAGGATATTATCCAACCGCATCTCAAGTAGTTGTAGTAAAACCTGGCCTGTTGACCCTTTGGCTTTTCCAGCGATATGCACATATCTAAGTAATTGTCGCTCTGTCAGACCATAATGAAAACGCAATTTCTGTTTTTCTTCTAAACGAATACGATATTGCGATCTTTTCCCGGAACGCAATGGGTTTTTAAGATCACTTCCAGATCTAGGTGTTTTACTAGTTAATCCCGGTAAAGCCCCCAGACGGCGTATTTTTTTGAAACGAGGTCCTCGGTAACGAGACATAAAGTAAAGACTCCTTTTTATTTTATTGCAATTTTATTCATTTTACAGAAGAAATCAAAATTAAGACTGAACTAAAGGATAAACAAAGCAAAGCGAAATCTATTGAAATATTACAAAATAGAATGAAATGTATTGTGTTAATATCCAGATTTTTTGTTGTATATATAAAAAGAAGATTAAGGTGTTTTATTATATATATATATAATATAAATCTAATTGGATCTAATCAACTTTTTTTTCTAATTACCACGACATAATAGATTAGTGACTCAACGTTTGGAGAAATGGAGAGGAGAGATTCTCAATTATGAAAAAATCGATAGAGAAAAAAGCCATCGAACCGATGACCATCGCATTACAAATGCGATGCTCTAACCTCTGAGCTAAGCGGGCTCACATAACAGAAATAATGCATAGGAATTCAAGAGACTACCAGATCCCCGCTATTAGCTCTAAAGTTCATATGAACTATATATATTTTTAATATTAACTATTTAATCTAAACTATATATTATATATTCTAGTTCATAATTCTATCCATAACATAATATAACTAATAAAAAAATAGAAAATTAATATTAATAATATATTTAATAAATAAATAGATATAATAATATGACTAAATAGGAATTCTATATTAATAATGTAGCAGAAATCAAATATCTGACTAATTTTCATTTTATTATTATACATAATAATTATTGATGATATACATTTACATTGCTGTTATTTTTCTATTTTTTCTATTTCGAATTTATTATATTTATAAATATTTATTATATAATGTAATGTAAAAAATATATAGTAAATATATATATTAAATTAAGATAAATAATATAAATTCAAAATAGAAAAAAAAATTTTATAATAATTTCTAATAATAGGATATTGAAAATATCAAAAAATTTGAATTCTTTTTTAGATTTGAGAATAGTTATAACAAATAAGGTTAATTATATTCATATTATAGCGGATCAGTCCTAAGAAAAGTATAAAATAAGGATAAAGATACAACAATAAAAATTCTAATGATACATTCCTCTGATTTCGTTCGAAAAAGGATGAGGATAGGACAAAAAAAACAATAAGGAAGAATATCGACCCTTCCAGTATTCCAAAGCACACTCTAAAAATAAAAGGAGAGGGGGACGTATATATATGTGGTATATACCTCTCTATATTGAATTGTGGATACATCAATGATAGAATCATTTCTGATTGAAACAAAGATGATTCATACAATAGATGTGGAACGAGAGGGGATAGCCAAAAAAATAAAATAGGCGTACACAATTTTTGAATATAGGAAT